CGTTTACCTACGCACCCAGTTTAAAAACTTTTTTTGAAATACTAGAAAGAAAAATCAAGTTTTTCAGATCGATAGAATCGTTAGATTCAATCTTTGATGAACTAAAAAATCCAGAGGTTTCTAAAACTGAACAAAACAAAAACAAACTAAGAACTGAATTTCTAAATAGGCTAGAAGTTGTACAAAAAAGATCTCTTTGGCTAGACGTATTAACTAGATTGCGTATTGATGAAACAGAATATTTACGAACTAAAAATGATCCCTTCTTAAACGGTCCCTGTCGCGGACCAACAAAAAGAATATTTGCATTACCACTCCTTAGTGAAAGTTATATAAAAAAAAGGCCGGAGGCCTTTTTTATAAATAAAATACATGGTCTTATTCTTGCAAATAATTTTATAGAATTTGAAGATATAATGAATATATCTGATAAAACAAGAAAAACATTATCCGTGGGAATCGAGGAAATTAGTAAAAAAATACCTAGACGGTCATACAAATTAATTGACGAGTTTGAACGACAAGAAAGAGAATACGAAGCAGCCGTATTAGACGACCCTGGAATGCGGTCAAGAAAAGCAAGATTTGGAGTCGTTTTTACCATAAATGAGCCCACGTATACTAATTACGATTACGAACCAGAGCAATTTTATTTGATGCATTATTCACAACAACCAGATTTTCGTCGAAATATAATCATGGGATCTATACGCGCTCAAAGGCGCAAAATACCTATTTTAAAAATATCTCAAGCAAATGCCCATTCCCCACTTTTTTTGTACAGACTTGATAAATCAATCCTTTCTTATTTTGATATCTTTGGACTGATTAAACTCATTTTCCGAAATTGGATGCAAAAAACTCACGAATTTGAACTTTCAGAAACAAGGGATAAAAATGAAAAGTATAAAAGAGAAGCAACAATAGGGATCGAACTAGCAGCAGAACCTCCCAACGATATTTTAACGTCTCAAGTAATAAGGAGTTGTATATTAATAATACAATCAACTCTTAGGAAATATATTATATTACCCTCGTTGATAATAGCTAAAAATATCGGGCGTATCTTATTATTTCAATTTCCCGAATGGTCTGAGGATTTTGAAAATTGGAAAAAGGAAACACATGTTAAATGTACCTATAGCGGTGTTCAACTAGCCAAAAAAGACTTGCCTAAAAATTGGTTAAGTGAAGGTATTCAAATAAAGATCCTATTTCCGTTCTATCTGAAACCTTGGCATAGATCGAAACCCGAATTTCCTCAAATGGATCAATTAAAAAAAAAAGAAAAAAAAAAAATTTGTTTTTTAACTGTGTGGGGGAGACCAAGCAAACAGCCTTTTGGTTCACCGCAAAAGCAACCGTCCTTTTTTGTACCCATTTTTAAAGAACTCATAAAAAAAACGATAAAGTTGAAAAAAAATTGTTTTTTAATTTTCAAAATATTAAAAGAAATCAAAAACTGGATTAACAAAAGTGGTCTAGTTCTAAAAAGACCAATAAACGACCCCTCAAAAAAAAATACAATTCTTTTATTTGGATTGAGCGAACTCGATAAATGGGATGAAACTAAAAAGGAAAAAGATTTGATAAAAAATCCTCAGATAATTAGCGAATCGTCCATTTCTACTCGATCTAAAAATTGGACAAAACAGTCGCTAACAGAAAAAACAATGCAAGATCTAACTATTAAAATAAGCACAATCAGAAATAAACTAGAAAAAAGAATAAAGGATAAGAAATTTTTTTTTGTAATTCCTGAGAAAAATAATAGGTTTAACAAAAAAGGACCTGCCGTAAAAAGAGTAGAATTACAAAAAATTAAAAATATTTGTAAAATAGTAAAAAACAAAATTACTCGATTAATCTTTAACTCGCAGTATTTTATACAATTTTTTATTATAAGAATATACATTTATATCCTCCTAGTTATTAAGAGAATAAGGATAAAGGGACAACTTTGTGTTGATTTTAAATCAAAAAAAAAAATGGACAATTACAATAATGAAGCAACCAACAAAGAAAAAAAAAAGGACTTTAGAAATGTTAGACAGTCCCTTTTTTATATTAGTAATAAAAATTCAAAATTATTTTTTGACTTATCCTCTTTATCACAAGCATATGTAGGGTATAAATTAGCACAAAGTCGCATTTTAAACTTATACAACTTAAGATTAAGATCTGATCATGAAACCCCTCTTTTTCGTAAAGATAAACTAAAGGATAATTTTGGAGTACAAGGAATATTTGATTCCGAATTAACAGATAAGAAACTTCTTTCTTCTGAAATAACTCAATGGAAAAGCTGGTTACAGAATGATTATCACTCTAAGATATCTCAGATTAGATGGTCGGGGTTGGTACAAAAAAAATGGAAAAATAACGAGCATCACCACTCTATAAGACAAAATGAAAATAAGGATTTAGCAAAATGGGATTTATATCAAAAAGATGGGTTAATTCGTTACGAAAAGCAAATTACTGATTATGGATTAAACTCATTATCAAATCACAAAGGGAATTTAAAAAAAAATTATCGAAATGATCTCTTATCATATAAATCCATTAATTCTGAAAATGAAAATAAGAAGCACTCAGATATTTTTGTTTTATCCTCCCAAGTAAACAACAACCAAAAAATATCCTATAATTACAACACAAATAAAAGAAAGCTAGGAGATAACAACTCTTTAGGCGAAAAAGCTATTACAGATATGGATAAATCTTTTTTTTATTACAGAATTTTCCATTTGTATCTTAGAAAAAGGGTCGATATTGAAGAGACCAATATAAAAAATACTAAAATAAGTAATTATCAACTAATTGAACAAATCAATAAGAAGGGTCGTTTTGATTTGACTACTCACCAAACTCAGCAAAGCAACCCAAGGAGTCAAAGCTTTTTCGATTGGATGGGAATGAATGAAGAATTTCCTATTTTGAATGAAGAACTTTGGTTCTTACCAGAATTGATACTGCTTTATAATGTATATAAACTAAAACAATGGATCATACCAATTAAATCACTTCTTTTAAATTTGAATGAAAAGAAAAGTTGGAGTGAACAAAAAAATATCGCTCTAAAGCAAAAATGGAATCTTGGATTCCTTCTCCTAAACCACAAAGAAGATGTTCCATACTGTGGTGATTTTTTAGACTATAGTGTGGAATCAGACTTAACAAAACGTATAAACGAAAGCAATACAGAAACAGAGGAAGACCTTGAGTTTTTACTAACAAGTCATTTGCTTGTTCAATTGAGATGGTCTTTTTTTTTCAATCTAACACTAATGAAAAATTTCAAAGTTTATTGTCTCCTGCTTAGCTTGCGAAATCCAAGAGAAAGTGCTCTATCCGCTATTCAAAGAGGAACAATAAATCTAGATATAATGCCGAGTCCTAAGTATGTTACAGAATGGATGGAAAGAGGAGTATTCTTTATTGAACCGGTTCGTATGTCCATAAATAATCCTGGACAATTTCTTATGTATCAAATCATACGTATTTCATTAGTTCCGAAGAAGAATTATCAAAGAAATCTGGGGTATCGAGAAAAAATGGATTTTGAAAAATCCCTTTCCAAAGAGCAAAAAATTTTTGGAAATCTAGACAGAAAAAATTCCAGTTTGCTTGTTCTTGAAACTATTTTATCGCCAAGACATCGAAAAGAGTTAAGAATTCTAATTTCTTTCAATTCAAAAAAAAAAAAAAGTATAGATCTAAATCTGGTATTCTGCCATAGAAAAAATATAAGAATTTCTGGCCCAGTTTTGGTTGAAAGCAATCATCTTGATAGATTAAGGTTTTTTCTTTGGCCAACTTGTCAATTAGAAGATTTAGTTTGTATGAATCGTTTTTGGTTTAATACAAATACTGGGAGTTTTTTCAGTATGTTAAAAATACATATGTATCTCCAATTCTAAAGGTATGAAAGACATGATAGGATATTTTTCTATAGAATGGAATAAAAAAGGAGTTGTATTATTAATTATTATTTGCTTTTCAAAATGTTAATAAAATTAAAATGCCCGTAATGAAAAAAAATATACCAGATTAAAATATCCAACATTATTATTACTGATCGATAAAATTCATATTTTAAAAAATAAAAAGTTGGAGAAGATTTACTTTTATGCTAAAGAATTACGTTTCTTCCGTTATTTACCCAAAACAAGAAAAAAACGACGAAACCAAGGGAGCCGTTGAATTTCAAGTAGTTAATTTCACTAAGCAAATCAAAAGACTTACTTCACATTTGGAAGTGCACAGAAAAGATTTTTTATCTCAGCGCGGTCTAAAGAAAATTCTGGGAAAACGGCAACGACTACTGGTTTATTTGTCAAAAAAAAACGGAATACGTTATAAAGAATTAATTGATCGACTGGATATTCGGGAACCAAAAATTCGTTAATTTCAAGAACTCATATTTCATATATTGCTTATTGGATCATGAATTTAGATGAAATTTTTTATTTTCTGCAACTCCTAGAAAAATGAATCAAGGAACAACCTATGAATGTACCAATTATAAGAAATGAACTTATGGTAGTAAATATGGGACCTCACCACCCATCAATGCACGGCGTTCTTCGACTAATCATTACTCTAGATGGTGAAGATGTTGTTGACTGTGAACCAATATTGGGGTATTTACACAGAGGGATGGAAAAAATTGCAGAAAATAGAACAATTATACAATATTTACCTTATGTAACTCGTTGGGATTATTTGGCTACTATGTTCACCGAGGCCATAACCGTAAATGCACCGGAACAGTTAGTAAATATTCAAGTACCTAAACGAGCCAGTTATATCAGAGTAATTATGTTAGAATTAAGTCGTATAGCTTCTCATTTATTATGGCTTGGACCTTTTATGGCAGATATTGGTGCACAAACTCCCTTCTTTTACATTTTCCGAGAACGAGAATTAGTATATGATCTATTCGAAGCTGCTACTGGTATGAGATTAATGCATAATTTTTTTCGTATCGGCGGGGTTGCCGCTGATTTACCGTATGGGTGGATAGATAAATGCATTGATTTCTGCGACTATTTTTTAACCGGAATTGCGGAATATCAAAAACTTATTACACGCAATCCCATTTTTTTAGAACGTGTTGAGGGAGTAGGAGTTGTGAGTGGAGAAGAAGCAATAAATTGGGGTTTGTCGGGCCCAATGCTGCGAGCTTCCGGAATAGAATGGGATCTTCGTAAAGTTGATCATTATGAGTGTTATGACGAATTTGATTGGGAAGTCCAATGGCAAAAAGAAGGCGATTCATTAGCTCGTTATTTAGTAAGGATCAGCGAAATCGAGGAATCTATCAAAATTATTCAACAAGCTTTGGAAGGAATTCCGGGAGGACCTTATGAAAATTTAGAAAGACGATGTTTTGATAAAGTAAGGGATTCCCAATGGAATGATTTTGACTATCGCTTCATTAGTAAAAAAACGTCCCCTACTTTTGAATTGTCGAAACAAGAACTTTATGCGAGAGTTGAAGCCCCAAAGGGCGAATTGGGAATTTTTCTACTAGGAGACGGGCAAATTTTTCCTTGGAGATGGAAAATTCGACCACCGGGTTTTATCAATTTGCAAATTCTTCCTCAGTTAGTTAAAAGAATGAAATTGGCTGATATTATGACGATACTAGGGAGTATAGATATCATTATGGGAGAAGTTGATCGTTGAAATGATAATTGATACAACAGAAGTACAAGATATCACTGCTTTTTCAAAATGGGAATTCTTAAAAGAGGTGTATGAGATCATATGGATGCTTATCCCGATTTTTACTGTTATAGTGGGAATCACAATAGGTGTACTAGTAATTGTGTGGTTAGAAAGAGAAATAGCTGCGGGGCTACAGCAACGTATTGGACCTGAATATGCTGGACCTTTTGGAATTCTCCAAGCTTTAGCAGATGGTACAAAACTACTTTTCAAAGAAAACCTTCTTCCATCTAGAGGCGATACTTATTTATTCAATATCGGACCAGCCATAGCAGTCATATCAATTCTATTAAGTTATTCAGTAATTCCCTTTGGTGATCATCTTGTTCTAGCCGATCTCAATATTGGTGTTTTTTTATGGATCGCCGTTTCAAGTATTTCTCCGATTGGACTTCTTATGTCAGGATATGGATCAAATAATAAATATTCTTTTTTAGGTGGTTTACGGGCTGCTGCTCAATCAATTAGTTATGAAATACCATTAACTCTATGCGTGTTATCAATATCTCTACGTGCGAGTCGTTGAAACATTTTACCTATTTTTCTTTTCATTGGAAAGAAATTGCTTCATGTTTTTGTTCATTAACCCGACTGATGAACACAATCAGATAGTTCTATGAGTGAAAAAAAAAAACAGCTTCTAAATTTGCAGTAAAAAAAGTGAGTCTCATTTCCTATGTATAAGGATTAAATATAAATAAACATAAGCAATTCACAATGTTTATCCCAAGATAGGTTGCTTGATCATCCTGACTTGAAGCGGGTTTAAAACAACAAGCAACTTTATGGGTTTTTCACTATCGTTTGTATGTATTACCCTAATATAATAGTAATATAATAGTGAGTTGCTAAAAAATGAGTGGGTGGTTAGAAATACCAAAGTACACAAAGGATTCGTAATAGAGATTATGCAAAAAAGCATTTCCGCATAAAAGGAACACGCATTGGGGCTTAAAATTGGTAGAAATTATCCGGTAGTACTTCCCGCGATTCCGATCCAGAGTATGTCCCTATCCACTGAAAAACAAACTATCAGGAACGAAAGAATCCTTTTTGAAAGGATCCCCATTTTTCCGTTTTTGAGAAAGAAGAAAAAGAAGAATAGGAACGAACAAAATCGAAAGAATGCAATTATAATACAAAAGAGCCATCTGTTTTAAGTATAATTTTTTTCGTAATCGAAAATGCTGGGTTGAAATATTTATATATATTACTAATAAGGAGTATTTTATTGACGGATTAAGTTATTACTCAAAAAAACATTTCAATTTTTAAATTAAAGTAAAGGATGAGATTAATTCAGAAAGACTTTTTTATAGCAGACGGAATTACATTGGACTAATTCAGGGGCTTTTGAATATATATATTTTGACTCTATCTACCATACAAGTATATCACGTTAAATAATAATAACCCGGTCCTTAAATTTATTTAGGCTCCTCGAGGAGCCGTATGAGGTGAAAATCTCATGTACGGTTCTGTAATAGCGATAGTAACAGTAATGTTATCACCGACTATGATTATCTAATAGTTCAAGTACAGTTGATATAGTTGAAGCCCAGTCAAAATATGGTTTGTGGGGGTGGAATTTGTGGCGTCAACCTATAGGGTTTCTCGTTTTTCTAATTTCTTCCCTCGCAGAATGTGAGAGGTTACCCTTCGATTTACCAGAAGCAGAAGAAGAATTAGTAGCAGGTTATCAAACAGAATATTCAGGTATAAAATTTGGTTTATTTTTTGTTGCGTCCTATCTAAATCTATTAGTTTCCTCATTTTTTGTAATCGTTCTTTACTTGGGCGGTTGGAATCTCTCTATTCCATATATATTAATTCCTGAACTTTTTGAAAAAACAGGCGGAGTCTTTGGAACAATCATTAGTATTTTGATTACATTAGTTAAAACTTATTTGTTTTTGTTCATTTCGATTACAACAAGATGGACTTTACCTCGACTGAGAATGGACCAATTATTAAATCTTGGGTGGAAATTTCTTTTACCTATTTCGCTCGGTAATTTATTATTAACAACTTCTTTCCAACTCCTTTCACTCTAACCACGCGAGGTTATACTTAGACTTATCTCAAACAAGAGAAGGAAACAATCATTCATAACTATTCACGATATGTTCCCTATGGTAACCGGGTTCATTAATTATGGTCAACAAACGGTACGGGCTGCAAGGTACATCGGTCAAGGTTTTATGATTACTTTATCCCATGCAAATCGTTTACCTGTAACGATTCAATATCCTTATGAGAAATTGATTCCATCAGAACGCTTCCGCGGTCGAATTCACTTTGAATTTGATAAATGTATTGCTTGTGAAGTATGTGTTCGCGTATGCCCAATAGATTTACCTGTTGTTGATTGGAAACTACAAACTAGGATCCGAAAGAAACAATTGCTGAATTACAGTATTGATTTTGGAATCTGTATATTTTGTGGTAATTGTGTTGAGTATTGCCCCACAAATTGTTTATCAATGACTGAAGAATATGAGCTTTCTACGTATGATCGTCACGAATTGAATTATAATCAAATTGCGTTGGGTCGCTTACCATTGGCATTAATTGACGATTACACAATTCGAACAATTTTGAATACGCCTCAAATAAAAAATGGCTAAACCCCCTTTTTAGAAAAAAAATTAGAATTATTAATGGGGTCTTTTGATCTAAACTAAAGGATTTTTTTTCTGAACTGCCGAATTGAACGAACCTCAAAAAAGAATGAGATTTTCCAAATTATTGGAACTATATCAATAGACATATATTCTTTCAATTAAAAATAAAAAGATAGCCCAGATAATTTTCCTTTTTCCTGGTCCGATCAATAAGGTCATGAAACATTTCTTTTTTTTATTTCTTATTTTATATTATATATAATGGATTTACCGGGACCAATACATGATTTTCTTTTAATCTTTCTAGGATTGGGTCTTATATTAGGAGGTCTGGGAGTAGTATTATTTACTAATGCAATTTATTCTGCCTTTTCATTGGGATTAGTTCTTGTTTGTATATCCTTATTCTATATTTCATCAAATTCCCATTTTGTAGCTGCGGCCCAACTTCTTATTTATGTCGGAGCTATAAATGTTTTAATCATATTTGCTGTGATGTTTATTAATGATTCCGAATATGAGAAAGATTTCCAGTTTTGGACTGTTGGAGATGGGGTTACTTCAGTAGTTTGTACAAGTATTTTTGTTTCACTAATTACTACTATTCCAGATACGTCATGGTACGGGATTATTTGGACTACAAGATCAAACCATATCGTAGAACAAGATTTAATAAGTAATAGTCAACAAATCGGGATTCATTTATCAACAGATTTTTTTCTTCCATTTGAACTCATTTCAATAATTCTTTTATTTGCTTTGATAGGGGCAATTGCAGTAGCTCGTCAGTAATAAAGCTTTCGAACGTTAATGTTAATAGATGAGAAATCCTTTTAATTCAATCTATTACCTATTTTTAAGAACTATATTTCATTATTTCATTGTCCTTGTTTCTTGCTTTTTAGATTCTAGTCAATAGAATAAGTTGAATTGTTGGTCATATTGAAATGAATCAAGATTGATAAGGAGTTGGTCAATGATGCTCGAATATGTACTTGTTTTGAGTGCCTATTTATTTTCTATCGGTATCTATGGATTGATCACGAGCCGCAATATGGTTAGAGCCCTTATGTGTCTTGAACTTATCCTAAATGCAGTTAATATAAACTTCGTAACATTTTCCGATTTTTGTGATAGCCGCCAATTAGTCGGCGATATTTTCTCAATTTTTGTTATAGCTATTGCCGCCGCTGAAGCAGCTATTGGACCAGCAATTATTTCGTCAATTTATCGTAATAGAAAATCAACTCGCACCAATCAATCAAATTTATTGAATAAATAATATGTATTTAAAAAATGGAATCTTTATCAACTCAAATAAAAAAATTATTATTCAGTAAATCCAATTAGTATGTATGATTTAGTAAGTATGATATTACATATGTATTTATATTCCTGTTTACGAAGATGTACTAAATAAAAGTATCTTGACTCTTTCGCATAAGCGGATCCATAAAAAATTTTTGTATAAAAATTTTAGTAAATCATTGATTCATCTAATATCTAAATACATGATTCATGTACAAGTTTATTAGATTGAAAATTTATGACGTTCAAAAATTTAGAGATTCAATGTCACATTCAGTAAAGATTTATGATACATGTATAGGATGTACTCAATGTGTTCGAGCTTGCCCCACAGATGTATTAGAAATGATACCGTGGGACGGGTGTAAAGCTAAACAAATAGCATCCGCTCCAAGAACAGAAGACTGTGTTGGTTGTAAACGATGTGAATCCGCCTGCCCAACGGATTTCTTGAGTGTTCGGGTTTATTTATGGCATGAAACAACCCGTAGCATGGGTCTAGCTTATTGATACGTTCAAAAAAAATAGCACTAATCCATTTTTTTACCGACAAAAACCCGTGCTCAAAATAATATATAGTTTCCATTTCTTTTTTTTTAGTACGGGTTTTTTATGGTCTAAGTGTATCTTATCTTTACCATGAACTTTTTTCCTTGGTTAACACTAATTGTAGCTTTTCCGATATCTGCCGGTTCTTTAATTTTTTTTCTCCCTCAAAAAGGAAATAAAATAATTAGGTGGTACACTATATGTATATGCATCTTAGAGCTCCTTCTAATGACCTATGCATTCCGTTATCATTTCCAATTCGACGATCCTTTAATACAACTAGCAGAGGAGTATAAATGGATAGGTTTTTTCTCTTTTTACTGGAGATTAGGAATAGATGGACTTTCTATAGGACCCATTTTATTAACAGGATTTATTACGACTTTAGCTACTTTAGCGGCTTGGCCAGTCACTCGCGATTCACGATTTTTCCATTTCTTGATGTTAGCAATGTATAGTGGCCAAATAGGATCATTTTCTTCCCGAGACCTTTTACTTTTTTTCATCATGTGGGAGTTCGAATTAATTCCTGTTTATTTACTTGTATCATTATGGGGAGGAAAGAAACGTCTATACTCAGCTACCAAGTTTATTTTGTACACTGCGGGGGGTTCCATTTTTCTGTTAATGGGCGTTCTGGGTATTGGTTTATATGGTTCCAATGAACCAACATTAAATTTTGAAATATTAGCTAATCAATCCTATCCTGTGGCATTGGAAATAATATTCTATATATTATTTCTTATTGCTTTTGCTGTCAAATTGCCGATTCTACCCCTACATACCTGGTTACCGGATACCCACGGGGAAGCACATTACAGTACTTGTATGCTTCTAGCTGGAATTTTATTAAAAATGGGAGCATATGGGTTGGTTCGGATCAATATGGAATTATTACCCCGTGCTCATTCAATATTTTCCCCATGGTTAATAATAATGGGTACGCTCCAAATAATCTATGCAGCTTTAACATCTCTTGGTCAACGTAATTTAAAAAAACGAATAGCCTATTCTTCTGTATCTCATATGGGTTTTATAATTATAGGAATTGGCTCTATTACTGATACGGGACTTAACGGAGCTCTTTTACAAATAATCTCTCATGGTTTTATTGGTGCTGGGCTTTTTTTCTTGGCAGGAACGGGTTATGATCGAATACGTCTTGTTTATCTCGATGAAATGGGTGGGATAGCTATCTTAATGCCTAAAATATTTACGATGTTCAGTATATTATCGATGGCTTCTCTTGCCTTACCGGGCATGAGTGGTTTTGTTGCGGAATTGATAGTCTTTTTTGGACTAATTACTAGTCAAAAATATCTTTTACTGACAAAAATACTAATTACTTGTGTAATGGCAGTGGGGATGATATTAACTCCTATTTATTTATTATCTATGTCACGCCAGATGTTCTATGGATACAAGCTATTTAATGTTCCAACTTCGTATTTTTTTGATGCGGGACCACGAGAATTGTTTGTTTCGATCTCCATCTTTCTACCTATAATAGGTATTGGTATTTACCCGGATTTCGTTTTTTCATTATCAGTTGATAAGGTTCAAAGTATTTTATGGAAATATTTTTAGAGATAATTTTTGTCTAAAAATAGATATATATTTTATATTGTATAATACACAACACAATAAAAAAGCTAAATTTTTGAGTTATATTAACTCATTAAGAGAAAACGAATTGTAACTGGATATATTTCTTTTTTGTGAGAGCCATTTGAATCAATAGAATACTTGATTCAAAGGGCTCTTAACGACTTCAACGAAGATTTCGTAGATTTTTATTTATCGACATCAGTTTCTAATTTGGTAGACCTTTTTTATTTAAGTAGATGTTAATTGAAACGAACCATAACTATGTAGCCCTATTCCTAACAGATTGACCCCAAAATAGCAGATCCAAATTATAATAAAGCCCATAGCGGCTACAATTGCAGAATTTGCAACTTTCATATTTGTATTTGTTCGAGTATGTAAATAAATCGCGAATATAGTCCACGTAATAAAGGCCCAAGTTTCTTTTGGGTCCCAATTCCAATATGATCCCCAGGCCTCATTAGCCCAGACTGCTCCGGAAAGAATCCCTATAGTTAAAAAGATAAACCCTAGACTAATAACACGATAACTCCAATGATCTAATTGTTGAATCAATTGGGATCGATAATAATTTTTAGCAGAAGCAAAGGGGGTGCTTTGTAAAACATTCCTTCTTTTATTCATGTATTGGATCTGACCAAAGTAAAATAACTCAGTAAAAAAAAAATGGCTATTAGCAAAAATTTGGATATCTTTTCTAAATGTAATGACTAGAAGAGAGACTGATAATAATGATCCACATAAAAGCGCTGCATAACCCAATAACATCATACTTACATGCATCATTAACCATTGGGATTGAAGAGCAGGTACTAATATTGTGGATTGATGCATTTTAGTTAACAGACTCGAAGTGGCAAATCCTTGAGTAAAAATAGCACTCGGGGCCGTTATTACGCGTAAGCTTTTTTTTTTTAAATATGGAAACATATGAATAATTGAGAAACTCCACGAAAGGAAAATTAATGATTCACATAAATCACTTAATGGAAAGTGTTGTGAATAAATCCAACGAATAATTAATAATCCTGTTAGACAGAAAAAAACAGCTATTAGACCTCTTTCAGACGAATTAGAGAGTCCTATTATTTCATCGACAACTAAGCTTATCAAATAAATTGTAATTACAATTGAAACAAGGGAAAAAGAAATATGAGTTAATATATGTTCTATAGTAAAAAATATCATATCAATTTATAAAATAAGGTATCGGAATTGAATTCATTATAAGACTTATTGTATCTTTTTTAGAAGAGAATGTGCCGCCACTCGGATTCGAACCGAGATGCTCAAGCACTGCTTCCTAAGAGCAGCGTGTCTACCAATTTCACCATAGCGGCTTACTTAAAATGATAATAAGCTATTATTATTCAAGTGTCTAGATTTCATGAGTTAATAAAATTCTCTGAACTGTTTTTAGTAAATGTTCAAATTATTGAGCTTTATAGTGAGATTTTTTAAGATCTTTTCTGTTCTCCATTGTTGTATTTATAAATCAAAAATAAAACGTCCTACCTCCTATCTTAAAAAATGATTGTGCAAAAAGCGGAGATGGCGTAACTAAAAATCCCCCCCCACCCGATAGAAATAAAAAGTTTCAACTAGTTTTTTTAGTATGTTTTATTATTTCCGAGGGGGGGGTTTTAGTTCGCAACAAGATATTGCTTTTCGGATTTTTTATACCATATAAAATAGTTAACAAGTTCCATTTACGTTTTACCGTTTTACTCGGTATTGCATTAGATAATAATAAGTTTTTAGTCATATTCTAGACTAAAACGAAATTAACATTTGCCCGATTCCTTTTATTTGAATCTTTTATTATTTAAGGGTCGGTACAAAAAAACTTTTTGAATTACCAGTAGAAAGGGATTTAGCTAATGAAAAGGCTTTTAACGCTACCCAATATCCCTTCCTTTTCCACAAACTTTTATGAATACGCTTTTTTGCCAGAGAAGTACGTTTTTTTGGAACTGCCATTAAAAATTTAAGAGGTTTTTCAATAATATCGTTGGATGTGAAAGACATCTATTGTTCAAAACTAATTCTTCTTCATTATCTAGCCATAGATGATAAGTTACGCTACTAATCTAAAAAACAAATCATAGGTATATGCAAATTACCGAAAATATTGTTAAGTACAAAAAATTTCTAGCCAAAAAGGTAGGTTTAAGTTACTAAAAAAAGTTTCCAAGTTTTTTAGTCATTTATACCTGGAATCAAATTCATCGAACAATTTACGAGCACAACTTTGGCTTAATAACTTATAAAGTTTCCTATTAATTAGCCCAGTTCACAGAAAGAATATATCTAATTTTTATTTGTCTTTTATTTAAAAACTTAGTATTCCAGTTTCATAAAAAACCTTATGTTATTTGACCAATTTCTACTTCTTTATTTGAATATTTCTTCTTTATTTGAATATTTGAAGTATTGAAGAAACAACGAGAATAATTCAAAATAAAAATTTGATAGTTTTACCTATCTTTATTTTTGTTCTTTTACAATTAGATAGGATCTGGTGAATTAGAAACAATTTTGAAAAATTTTTTTTTTATGGAACATACATATGAATATGCATGGATCATACCTTTCCTTCCACTTCCAGTTCCTATGGGAATAGGACTAGGGCTTATCTTTTTTCCGACGGCAACAAAAAATCTTCGACGTATGTGGTCTTTTCATAGTGTTTTCTTGTTAAGTATAGTTCTGATTTTTGCAGTTGACTTATCTATTCAACTAATAAATAGGAGTTCTATTTATCAATATATATCGTCTTGGACCATCAATAATGATTTTTCATTAGAGTTTGGCTATTTGATCGATCCACTTACTTCTATTATGTCAATATTAATCACTACTATCGGAGTTCTAGTTCTTATTTATAGTGACAATTATATGTTTCATGATCAAGGATACGTGAGATTTTTTGCTTATATGAGTTTTTTCAATGCATCTATGTTGGGATTAGTTACCAGTTCGAATTTGATACAAATTTATCTTTTTTGGGAATTAGTTGGAATGTGCTCTTATCTATTAATAGGTTTTTGGTTCACACGACCGCTTGCCGCAAATGCTTGCCAAAAAGCATTTGTGACTAATCGTATTGGCGATTTTGGTTTATTATTAGGAATTTTAGGTCTTTATTGGATAACCGGTACTTTTGAATTTAGAGATTTGTTCGAGATATTCAATAACTTAATTTCGACTAATGAGGTCCATTTTTTATTTGGAACTTTTTGTGTCTTCCTATTATTTTCTGGTGCAGTTGCTAAATCGGCTCAATTTCCCCTTCATGTATGGTTACCCGATGCTATGGAGGGTCCTACTCCTATTTCAGCTCTTATCCATGCTGCTACGATGGTGGCAGCGGGAATTTTTCTTGTAGCTCGGCTTTTTCCCCTTTTTGTAGTCATACCTTACATAATGAATTTCATATCTTTTCTAAGTATAATAACAGTACTATTAGGGGCTACTTTAGCTCTTGCTCAAAACGATATTAAACGAAGTTTAGCCTATTCGACAATGTCTCAATTGGGATATATGATGTTAGCATTAGGTATGGGGTCTTATCGAACCGCTTTGTTTCATTTGATTACTCATGCTTATTCAAAAGCATTATTGTTTTTAGGATCGGGATCAATTATTCATTCAATGGAACCTATTGTTGGATATTCTCCAAATAAAAGTCAAAATATGGTTCTTATGGGTGGTTTACTAAAATATGTGCCAATTACAAAAACTGCTTTTTTTTTTGGTACACTTTCTCTATGTGGTATTCCACCTCTTGCTTGTTTTTGGTCCAAAGATGAAATTCTTAATGATAGTTGGTTGTATGCACAGATTGTTGGAATACTAGCTTGCTCCACAGCAGGATTAACTGCATTTTATATGTTTCGAATCTATTTATTAACTTTTGAGGGACATTTAAACATTAACTTTCAAAATTATAGTGGAAAAACAAGTAGTTTGTCCTATTCCATCTCTTTATGGGGTAAAGAAAGCGCAAAAAGAAAAAAAAAACAACCGAGTTTATTAACTTTATTACCAATTAATAATAATGCTAGTACTTCTTTTCTTTCCACAAACATATGTCGAATTAATGATAATGTAACCCGGCCTTTTATGACTATTACCCATTTTGATAGTACAAAAACTTTATCCTACCCTCATGAAGTGGACAATACTATGTTATTCCCGCTGCTTCTATTGGTTTTATTTACTTTTTTTGTTGGAGTCATCGGGATTCCTTTCAATCAAGAAGGAAACGATTTGGATATATTATCCAAATGGTTAAATTCATCTATAAATCTTTTACATAAAAATTTTTCGAATTCTTTGGATTGGTATGAATTTGTTACAAATGCAACTTTTTCCGTCAGTATAGCCTTTTTTGGAATATTTATTGCGTTTCTTTTATATAAACCTGTTTATTCATCTTTCAAAAATTTGAATTTAATTAATTCATTAAAAATAAAAGTTCCTCTGAAACTTTTCGTTTTAGGAGAAAAAATAATAAATAGAATATATAATTGGTCATATAATCGCGGTTATATCGATTCTTTTTATAAAGCATCTTTAATCACTAGTATACGAGGATTAGCCGAATTTGCTCAGTTTTTTGATAGGCAAATAGTTGATGGAATTACGAATGGAGTTGGTGTTCTGAGTTTCTTTATAGGAGAAGCACTCAAATATGTAGGTAATGGACGTATTTCCTCTTATCTTTTCTTANANTGTTTTTCTTTACTAATTTTTTTTCTTTTTTTTTAAGTATTTCTAACTTCGAAGTTTCTTGATTCCCATACAGATAAGAAGTTTCATAAACTGGGCTGTTTTGATAGCATGTTTCTTGAAAGTGAAAGTGGAATTCATCCTTTGTTTTTTCTTTTACGTTCACTCGGATCTCTTCCGTTTCATCTTCATCGATTTTGTCCGGATCCTCCTTTTCTTCTTCTTCCGAAAAAAGGAAAGGAGAAGGATCTTCTTCGGTGGATCCCTCTTGTTCCTCTTTAGTCCACTTCGTTTCGGAAGTTTTTTCTATTTCTACATCTGTTTCTTCTCTGCTTTCCTCCCTTTCTTCCGTTACTGAGGTTTCTTTGAGAACCATGGATGACGGTATTCTGCCTAAATAGTAGACACAGGTAATAAATAAGAAAATACTAAAGATTCGAGCCATAGAATTTCTCACTTCTGACACAAGGTACTTATTAGATCGAATAAGTACATTAGATCTAATAGAGTGATTTTGCCGTATCCAGACTAATACCAACGCAACCCATTTCATGAATAAAACGTGACCAATTAACCAACCAACAAAACTACTTGTTACAAATAACATCTTGTTGTTGCATCGAAACATATAAATGTTGACTAATCTGGCTAACATTGAACTTGGTAAAAGAAAATAGTTGAATAATTGAAAAATGAGATTATTCAGGAATACACATTGAATGCTGAGATTACGCATTGAATTTCTGTTAGTAGATCTAGAATCAAAAAAGTTTTTTTGATTGTTCCAGAAGAAATGAAACAAAAGATGGGGGAGAGCTAGGACAGTTATTGTATGAGGTCTACCCAATGCTAGATGCAGAGGCGCATAATAGATCGATATGAGCATCATGAGCTGTCCCGTAATAAAACCAGTTGTTGCTGATACCTTCTTCTCGGTTCCT